AAATGAAGAAAATAATATTTCCATTTATTAATCAGAATAGGCGTATTATTTGAAGAAAGAATTGATTTTCCTTGATATCTAACATAATGCATAAAAGGATCTTTATGCATAAAAGGATCTTTGCATAACTCCAAGATGTCCCGAAATTCATTATGAATAAATACTTTGACAAGATTTTTTATTTTTATAAAAAAAAATATTCGTTGAAAAAAGAATCCAGAAAATGTTGAACGTAAATGAAAAGATTGATTACGAAGAAAAAAAAAGATGGATTCGTATTCACATATATGAAAATTATATAGGAACAAGAAAAATCTTGGATTGGTTTTTGAAAAAAACCAATTCTTTGGAAGAAGAAACCTATTCCAATTACAATACTCATAGAGAAAGAAACGTAAGAAATGCAAAGAAGAGGCATCCTTCAACCAGTAACGTAGGGTTTGCACCAAGATCTCTAGATGGGTGTGATAGGGTATTAGTACATTTGACACAGAATCTAAATGGGACAATTTGTCCTCTAAAAAAGAAAATATTGAATGAATTGATCGTAAATTACGAAATTGATCTACCTCTTTCCTTTCTAAGGAAAAGAATAATCGAAAAGAAAATGGAATTTCCACAGTGACTGCAAATGCCTCGGATAGAATTTGCGAATACAAATTCTTGTTGAAAGCAAAAAACCTATTTTGTCTAGAATCAGTATCCACCAAAATAATCAAAGGATTCTGTTGATACATTCGAATAATTAAACGTTTAACAATTATTGAACTAATTCTTTTGTCATAACCCACATTTTCTAACCAAATAGATCTAATTGATCTCTTTAAAACATGATGAGCAAGTGTATAAATATACTCCTGAAAAAGGAGTGGGTATAGGAAGTTGTGTTGCCAAGATCTATTTAGGTCTAAATATCCTTGAAATTGATCCATTGGAAATTGGATTGGAATCAAAAGAAACAGAAAGTAGTCCATTTATTGATTATGAAACGATATATATAGTGCGATGCAGTCAAAACAAAGCGTTATAGTAAGAAAATACTAGATATCTCGGAGACAGGTAGACTCATCAACAGACTCTCTATCCTCTCTTTCAATCTAAATAGTTTATATTTGTTTCTAGGATAACAAAACAAGATGGGTTAGAAATCCTTTATTTTTCAAACCAATCGCTCTTTTGATTTTTGAAAATCAATATATTTATCAATATGCTGCTTCTTCTACACATTTATGTACAACCCAGAATAGGACATAACTAATAATTAGGACTTATTTGATTAATAAAAACGAAAATAGATAAGATACTATAATCATGCACTCAAGTAGAATTCTTCCCCCGTACTGGGCACTAATATATTTTTAACGTCTAATTAGATCGAGTAATCATTCAAATTTCGAACAAAAGCTCGTTGCTCTTTTTCCTTATAAAAACTGAAATTGAAGTCGGAAAACTCTATCCATTTATTCATTCGACCCCATTCTGATTCTGAATTAATTTCATTTTTTCGCACTCCCAAGTTTTAGAACCGATCCAGTTAAAGTAAAACTGAAACATTCTCAGAATTCTCTATTCATACGACATGCTGTTTTTTCCAGTCATTCCTTTCAGGATCAGTCGTGGTCTTACAAAGTCTACCAAAGGTATGAATGAATCCCTTACTTCATTGAAGTGTGTAAAAGATGCTAGCCGCACTTAAAAGCCGAGTACTCTACCGTTGAGTTAGCAACCCGAAGAACAAAAAATTGGCAATGTTTGGTTGGATAAAAAACTAAAGAGATAAAATTGAACAACACAATCAAAACATCAAACTAGCAAAAAATCCATCGAAAATTTTCAATTCTGAAATTATTATTAATTTCATAAATTCCCATTTATTTAAGAGTCAAAAAAGAGAATATTTTGCAGATAAAAATCAAAATAAAAGAAATCAAAAATCTAGTCAAAATCTTTTCAAGTAAAAAAAAAAAAGCGAGGAAATGGATCCGTTTATCCACGATCGAATTATATTTGCTCAATAGACTCTTGTCAATATATAAAAACGACACGGTAAAAAAAGTGTTAAGAAACAAAAAGAGGGAGGGAGAGGGGGATCTACTAGAAAAAAGTTATAAAACTAAATAATAATTTCCCCCTTATCCTTTTTTTTTTTCTTTTTTTTATTAATTGAATTTCTTACGAAATTTATCAAAAACCCCCGCCCTTTTGAAAATATCAAAAAGAGTTCCTGTAGGTTGCGCACCCTTTTCAAGAAAATATAAAATAGCAGGAATATTTAAATGGGTTTGACTATTTATAGGATCATAAAAACCCATTTTACACAGATCTTTTCCTTCTCTTCGGGATCGACCATCGATTGCAACAATTCGATAAACAGCTCATTGGGATCGATGTAGACAAACTCTAACTCCCCCCAGAAACGTATACGAAGTTTTCGCCTCATACGGCTCGAGAAATTGAAGTGATGTTCTATATATACAAGGTCAAATAGATCCATAAAGAAATTAGACTAATATTAAGTATTAAGAAATATTCAAAAATAATAATATTATTTGATTTCCTTTTTTGATTTTATATCAATAGAAAAAAAAACACACATTTTTATCCTCATAACTCAAGTTGGATAACTATGAAATAGCTCAAAAGAAAATTAGAAAAGCCTATTCATTTCATTTTTTGAGTAGTCTTTAATCCATCTTTTTTTGTCCCCATTAAAACAAAATCGATTTTGACCCTTCGTTCTTAATCTAGTTGTCGAGACAATAAAAAAAGGGGATTTTCTTGTTCCAAGATACTTTATCTTTACCGGGAATCGTTGGGTTTAGACATTACTTCGGTGACTTAAAATCGTTTGAAAATGGCAGCAACATGCCCCCTTTTATGCTTTTTTCTATAAAAATAGAAGATTCATAGAAAAGAGTATCACACGTAAAAAAATCACTATACTTACAAAGTTGGTAAAACTTATTCATTAGCACTAACCCTAGATTCCTTGCCCCTGAGAAAAGAATCAATAGTTTCGACTCGAGCTACATCACGTACTATCTTACACTACAATCCAAAAAAACCAAGGTTCTGGTGTAAGAGAACAAAAGATGTCGATCCAAGAGCACATTTATAATTCAAATGGTGGATATAAGAATCCACGGACGATCCCGTCTGTCAAGCCGCACGTTGCTTTCTACCACATCGTTTCAAACGAAGTTTTACCATAACATCCCCCCGGGGTTTAACTGGTATGTAATTGATTCAATTATGGAATCACGAATAGTCATTTGTTCGTTCGTTACAGTTATTCCATAGGAATGCATATTTTTTTTTTTCAATTTCTATGAATGACTGCTTTTTTTACGAAGTCGTAGCAAAAATCAAATTTCATACCCATTATTTCTTTTTTCATTTTATTTTATTGACTGAATTGCAATATGCTATTTTTTATTTTCTTTCTAAAGAAAAAAGACCAATTTATCAATCCGAAATTGAAACAGAAAGATTAGAAAATCGAATATTAGGAATTGATAAATTTTTGTTATTGAATCCACATTCCATCTTCAGAGGATCAAATACTTATAAAAAAGCAAAAAAATTCATGATTTTCTTTTACGAGTAGTTTCGGCTGACTGAGCGGGTTAAATAACGCTTAGTTAAATAAACTAAATATAAATTAGGGGAATCAAATAGAAATATAGGATCTATGAATTACTTATTATTCCATACATTTCGATACATTGAAAATTCTATTTTGATATTTTTATCAAATACTTAAAAATAAGGTTCAACGAAAATCCATAATGTATAACATTTTTTCTTACTAACTTATTCTATTCATTTCATCTGCTTAATTTCATCTAATTTGTATTAGACCAGGTATTGAAATGAGTGTGTTCGATTATTAATCGTTATAATAGTTATATGAGAGGTTAAGGCTTTTCAACTAACTAATTTCTTTTAGCTTAAGTAATAATAATATTAACTACTCTATACTCTATTCTAAGAGTATAGATCGAATGAAGGGAGGGAGACGGGGGGGTTCAATCTGTTGTTAATTTGTTTGAAATTGATTTCAAATTCTTGAAATCTATGCTCCTATGTTATCCAAATCACAACTTGATTCAGATCCATTTATGACAATCTTTCGTTATTCTCAAAATATCTAAATATCTATATTCTTTCTTTCTAGATATAAAATAGAAAAAGGTATTCCCTGGGACGGAAGGATTCGAACCTCCGAATAGCGGGACCAAAACCCGTTGCCTTACCACTTGGCCACGCCCCATTTGTCTTTCTGTTCAATCAATACTAATAAACATTATTATTAGTACTGGTTGTTCGTCAATTCCAATCAAAAAATCGATTGTTCCGAGGATTTTGACACGTAGAGCGCGAGAGAAAAATGAATTTATTGATCATTAGATAGAATCTAATTAAAATATTGTCTAAAATACGATTTCTTCTATTCTTTTATTTTGAAAATCAAACGGTTTTAAATTGGGTGAGTTTTCAAAATAAAAATTTTTAGTTTTCTTTTTCTGTTTTAACAGATATCCAATAAAACTCAATCAAAATTAAATTATCTCCAAGTTCAATACAGGAAAAAAATGTTTATTATGCTTAATATCTTTAGCTTGATCTACTTCTGTTTTCATTTCACCCTTTATTTGAATTCAAGTAGTTTTTTAGTAGTCAAATTGCCAGAGGCCTACGCTTTTTTGAATCCTATCGTAGATATTATGCCAGTAATACCCCTTCTGTTTTTTCTATTAGCCTTTGTTTGGCAAGCTGCTGTAAGTTTTCGATAAGATGTTGAGTAATGTACTAGACATTATTTATCCGAGAAAGAAAATGCTAATAATTATTCGATAAACTTTATAATATGAACCCTCGATTCAAACGATTGATAATTGGAATTCTTTTCTCATTCTGATTCTTTTTAGAAACTTTGCTTTTGAATTTATTTCATTCTTTGATTTAGTGAAACCCCCTTTTGAGCCCCCTAATAGGGG